GTCATCTGTAGCTTAATTTTTTAAAAGCGCGGCACTGAAGATGCTGAGACGAAAGAACCAAACCTTTCCATAGACAAAAGTCTTGGTCCTGAACTTACCGTTATTTTTTATTGAAATTATACATGCAAGCCTCAGCGCACCAGTGAAAATGCCCACAACCCCTGTAACAGAAAAAGTGGAGCAGGCATCAGGCACCACACTAGAGCCCATAACGCCTTGCCAAGCCACACCCACACGGGCCAACCAGCAGTAATTAACATTGGGATATGAGTGAAAACTTGACCCAGCTACAATAATCATAGGGCCGGTTAATTTCGTGCCAGCCACCGCGGTTATACGAAAGGCCAAAATTAACGACAAAACGGCGTAAAATGTGACTAGAGAATTATAATATTATAAAAATTTTAAACTCATAAACAGTTGTAAAACACTAAGTTAATGAGGAAACCCATAAATAAATCTTTTAATATTACCCCTTGACCACACGAAAGCTTAGAAACAAACTAGGATTAGATACCCTACTATGCTAAGCCATAAACATTGATAGATAAATTACAATACTTTCCGCCAGAGAACTACAAGTGAAAAACTTGAAACTCAAAGGACTTGGCGGTGTCCCACATTCAGCCTAGAGGAGCCTGTCCTATAATCGATACCCCACGTTTTACCTCACCCTCACTAGCACTAACCCAGCCTATATACCGCCGTCGACAGCTTACCCCATGAGGGAAAAATAGTAAGCAAAATAGCCCCCCGCTAATACGTCAGGTCAAGGTGTAGCTTATGTGACGGAAGAGATTGGCTACATTTTTTATATTAAAAAACACGGAATGCTACATGAAAAATAACATGAAGGCGAATTTAGTAGTAAGACAGACAAGAGAACCTATCTTAATAGTGCTCTGGGACGCGCACACACCGCCCGTCACCCTCCTCGACAACCAATAATCAATCCATAATACATGCTTTTAACCAAAGATGAGGCAAGTCGTAACATGGTAAGCGTACCGGAAGGTGTGCTTGGACTAACAAAAAGTAGCTTATTAAAGCACCCAGCTTACAACTAGGAGATGTCCATAATAAAAGACCTTTTTGAGCCAAAACTTTAAACCCACCACACAACCACAAAATATTTTACCACACAACCAAACCATTTACCAAAGCCAGTAAATGAGATTAAAAACTGCCTTTAGGCGAATATAATTAGTACCGTAAGGGAACAATGAAAAAACAATGAAAACTTAAGCAAAACACAGCAAAGATCTACCCTTGTACCTCTTGCATCATGGTTTAGCAAACGCCCACAGACAAAGAGAACTTAAGCCTGCCACCCCGAAACTAAACGAGCTATTTTAAAGCAGCAATAACCAGAGCGAACCCGTCCCTGTAGCAAAAGGGTGGGAAGACTTAAAAATAGAGGTAAAAGACCAACCGAGTTTAGTGATAGCTGGTTGCTCAACAAAAGAATTTAAGTTCAACTTTAGGCCAAAAAGAATCAACAAAAAGCAACAAATTAAGCCAAAAGACATTCAATGGGGGTACAGCCCCATCGAGCCGGCATACAGTCCGAATTGAGAGAACGAACACTACTAACTAACCAGTGGGCTTCTAGGCAGCCATCAACAAATAATCGCGTTACAGCTAACCTTAACAAATCCCATTAAAAATCTCACTCTCCAAAAACATATGAGCTATTCTATAACCATATAGAAATACCAATGCTAAAACTAGTAATAAGAACAAAATCTCTTAAGCACCCCCTTAAGTCAGAAAGGAAAAACCACTGATAATTAACAAACACCAACAACCACTAATAAACCAAAATGTCATATACTCTGTTAAACCGACACAGGAGTGCAAAAAAGAAAGACAAAAAGCTGCAAAAGGAACTCGGCAAAAAAAGTCTCAACTGTTTACCAAAAACATAGCCTTTAGCTTTACAAGTATTAAAGGTCCCGCCTGCCCAGTGATATTTTAAACGGCCGCGGTATCCTAACCGTGCAAAGGTAGCATAATCACTTGTCCCCTAAATAGGGACTGGAATGAACGGCTACATGAAGACTTTACTGTCTCTTGCTGCTAGTCAATGAAACTGATCTCCCAGTACAAAAGCTGGGATAACCTCATAAGACAAAAAGACCCTGTGGAGCTTTTAAACCAAGTACACCAAAATGTTCTACCACGGTTTTTAGTTGGGGCGACTTCGGAACAAAATAAAACTTCCGAAACCATGGAATCATACCCATATTTAAGGCCAACACGCCAAGATTAGCCATCTATTTGACCCAGTTTACCACATACTGATCAATGAACCAAGTTACCCCAGGGATAACAGCGCCATCTTCTTTTAGAGTCCATATCGACAAGAAGGTTTACGACCTCGATGTTGGATCAGGACACCCAAATAGTGCAGCCGCTATTAAAGGTTCGTTTGTTCAACGATTAATAGTCCTACGTGATCTGAGTTCAGACCGGAGAAATCCAGGTCGGTTTTTATCTATGACGCACTATTTTCAGTACGAAAGGACCAAAATAGCAGGACCTATATCAAAACACACGTCCTAGAACTCAAATAATTGAAATAATCTAAAATTAACTAACACACCTCATCCTCCCCAAAACCAGGGCTTATTAAGGTGGCAGAGCCAAGCTAATGCAAAAGACCTAAAATCTTTATACAGGGGAGCAAATCCCCTCCCTAATAATGTATATCATAGCACATGTCATTAACCCAATCATATATATTATCCCAATCCTTATCGCCGTAGCCTTCTTAACCCTGCTAGAACGAAAACTACTTGGCTATATACAACTTCGCAAAGGCCCGAACATAATTGGACCATACGGAATCCTGCAACCAGTCGCTGATGGAGTCAAACTATTCATCAAAGAACCACTCCGACCAACATCTGCATCAACAACACTATTCATTCTAGCCCCACTCATAGCCCTCCTATTAGCTATAATAATATGAGCACCAATACCAATACCCCATCCACTTACAGACATAAACCTGGGCCTTCTATTATTACTAGCACTATCCGGAATAATAGTTTATACAATCTTATGATCAGGATGATCATCAAACTCAAAATACGCCCTAATAGGAGCCCTACGAGCTGTAGCACAAACAATTTCATATGAAGTTACACTAGGAATTATCCTACTATCAATTATTCTCCTATCAGGAAACTTCACAATACAAACCCTTATCATAACACAACAACACTCATGATTAGCCCTATCCTCTTGACCCCTAATAATAATGTGATACATTTCAACACTCGCAGAAACAAACCGAGCCCCATTTGACCTAACTGAAGGAGAATCAGAACTAGTATCAGGCTTCAACGTTGAATATGCAGCCGGACCATTTGCACTATTCTTTCTAGCCGAATATATAAATATCCTAATAATAAACACCCTATCATGCATTCTCTTCTTATGCCCGAGCCAAACAACACAAACAGAACTATTTTCCATAAACCTAATAACAAAAACAACACTATTAACCATGGGCTTCTTATGAGCTCGAGCCTCATACCCTCGATTCCGATATGATCAACTTATACATCTTCTATGAAAACAATTTCTTCCCATCACCCTAGCACTGTTCCTATGACATATTTCATTTCCAATCGCACTATCAGGATTACCACCACAATAACACCAAGATGTGTGCCCGAGAACCTAGGGGCTACTTTGATAGAGTAAAACACAGGGACCATCAACCCCTCACATCTTTAGAAAAATGGGACTCGAACCCACACTTAAGACTCCAAAATCCTTTGTACTTCCACTATACTACCTCCTAGTAAAGTCAGCTAAATAAGCTTTTGGGCCCATACCCCAAAAATGTTGGTAAAAACCCCTCCTTTACTAATGAACCCCATAATTATAACAATCATAATATCAAGCCTCGGACTGGGTCTTATTATTACCGCCTCCAGCTACCACTGATTTCTAGCTTGAGTAGGACTAGAATTAAATACCCTAGCCATTATCCCAATAATGGCTAAACAACACCACCCACGAGCCACCGAAGCCGCAACCAAGTACTTTATTATTCAATCAACAGCCTCAGCCATAATTTTACTATCAAGCATWATAAATGCTTGAAAACTAGGAACTTGAGACATTACACAACTATCTACCAACCCTGCCACAACCCTACTAACAATCGCCCTGGCCCTTAAGCTGGGACTAGCACCAATACACTTTTGACTTCCAGAAGTTATACAAGGAACCACAATAATAACATCCATAATCATTACCACCTGACAAAAACTACCACCCATATCTTTATTGTATATAACCGCCAATCACCTACCAACAACAATCATCTTCCTAATAGCAATTACTTCAATTCTTATCGGGGGTTGAACAGGCCTAAACCAAACGCAACTACGAAAAATCCTAGCATATTCATCAATCGCCCACCTAGGATGAATTACAGTTATCTGTACACTATCAAAAAATCTACTTCTACTAAACCTAGCAATCTACCTAATCATAACACTTTCTATATTTATAATACTAATTACAACCACAGCAAAAACCGCCAAAGACCTTGGAATAACTTGAACGACCTCCCCAACACTAACCACCATAACAATAATTACACTAATATCTTTAGGTGGTCTACCCCCACTAACTGGATTTATGCCTAAATGACTAACTCTTGAAGAATTAACAGCACACCACCTCACCCCATTAGCAACAATCATTGCCCTTTCCTCCCTCCTCAGCCTAATATTTTATATACGCCTAACATATATTACAACACTAACACTAGCCCCACACACAACCAACAACACAATAAAATGACGATTTAAACCAACCAAGCCAATTAATCCAACATCAATAACAATTACTATACTTCTTCTCCTTCCAATCACACCACTAATATACTCCTACTAGAAGCTTAGGTTAACCACAAACCAGAGGCCTTCAAAACCTCAAATAGAAATTTTACCTTCTAGCTTCTGCCAAGACCTGTATAACTCTAATATACATCATATGAATGCAAACCAAACACTTTAATTAAGCTAAGGCCTCACTAGATGGACAGGCTTCGATCCTGCGAAACTTTAGTTAACAGCTAAAAACCCAACCCAGCGGGCTTCCATCCGACTTTTCCCCCGTTATATAAAAAAACGGGGGAAGTCCCGGCACCCTTTAAGGTGCTTCTCCAAATTTGCATTTTGACGTGAATTCACCCCGAGACTTTGGGAGGAAGAGGACTTAAACCTCTATTTTGGGGTTTACAACCCCACGCCTAATCTTTCGACCATCCTACCTATGTCATTAATCCGTTGATTTTTTTCAACAAACCACAAAGATATCGGCACCTTATATCTTCTCTTCGGGGCCTGAGCCGGAATAGTTGGTACCGCCCTAAGCCTTTTAATTCGTACAGAATTAAGCCAACCAGGAACCCTTATTGGAGATGACCAAGTCTATAACGTAATTGTAACAGCTCATGCCTTTGTAATAATTTTCTTTTTAGTTATGCCAATTATAATCGGGGGTTTTGGCAACTGACTAATCCCACTAATAATTGGGGCCCCTGACATAGCATTCCCACGAATAAACAACATAAGTTTCTGACTACTACCACCATCTTTACTACTACTGCTCTCTTCCTCAGGAATTGAAGCAGGGGCTGGCACAGGTTGAACCGTTTACCCGCCATTAGCCGGAAATCTAGCTCATGCAGGAGCATCAGTTGATCTAACAATTTTTTCACTCCATTTAGCTGGAGTTTCATCAATCCTTGGAGCAATTAACTTCATCACAACCTGCATTAATATAAAACCCCCAAACATATCACAATACCAAACCCCACTATTTGTCTGATCCGTATTAATCACAGCAGTTTTACTATTACTATCACTTCCAGTACTAGCCGCAGGCATTACCATATTATTAACAGACCGAAACCTAAATACTTCATTCTTTGACCCGGCAGGAGGAGGAGACCCAATCCTCTATCAACATTTGTTCTGATTCTTTGGCCACCCAGAAGTATACATCTTAATCTTACCTGGATTTGGAATAATCTCCCATATTGTTACTTATTACGCAGGTAAAAAAGAACCATTCGGATACATAGGGATAGTCTGAGCTATAATATCTATCGGATTCCTTGGGTTTATCGTATGAGCACACCACATATTCACCGTTGGAATAGACGTAGACACCCGAGCCTACTTCACCTCAGCCACAATAATTATTGCTATTCCTACTGGAGTAAAAGTATTTAGTTGACTTGCAACACTCCATGGAGGTACAATTAAATGAGATGCTGCCATACTATGAGCCCTTGGCTTTATTTTCCTTTTTACAGTAGGGGGATTAACCGGCATCATTCTAGCCAACTCATCTTTAGACATTGTACTTCACGATACGTACTACGTAGTAGCTCACTTCCACTATGTACTATCAATAGGAGCTGTATTTGCTATTATGGCAGGATTTGTACATTGATTCCCACTATTTACAGGATATACACTTCATAACACCTGAACAAAAATTCAATTCGGCGTAATGTTTATTGGGGTTAACATAACATTCTTCCCACAACATTTCTTAGGCCTAGCCGGTATACCACGCCGATACTCAGACTACCCTGACGCCTACACCCTCTGAAATTCTATTTCATCTATTGGCTCACTAATTTCACTAACGGCAGTAGTTATAATAATATTTATTATTTGAGAAGCTTTAGCAACTAAACGCGAAGTACTAACTCTAGAACTAAAAAACACAAACCTAGAATGACTACACGGCTGCCCACCACCATACCACACTTACGAAGAACCAACCTATGTACAAGCCCAAGGAAGGGGGGACTCGAACCACCTACAGCTAGTTTCAAGCCAACTACATATCCTCTTATGCTTCTTCCCTTATGGGGCCCTAGTAAAATAATTACATGTCCCTGTCAGTGCCAAATTACAGGTATACCTAAACCTGTGGACCCCAATGGCTCATCCAACCCAACTTGGATTTCAAAATGCAGCATCCCCAATTATAGAAGAACTTCTACACTTCCACGACCATGCACTAATAATTGTATTCCTGATTAGTGCCCTAGTTCTTTACATCATCACCCTTATATTATCAACAAAACTCACACACACCAATACAATAGACGCCCAAGAAGTAGAGATAGTATGAACCATCCTTCCCGCAATTATTCTTATTCTAATTGCACTACCATCCTTACGAATTCTATATCTAATAGACGAAATTAACAACCCCCACCTCACCATTAAAGCTATTGGCCATCAATGATATTGAAGCTACGAATACACAGACTATGAAAACCTAATATTTGACTCGTACATGACCCCAACACATAGCTTAGCCCCAGGACAATTTCGACTTCTAGAAGTCGACCATCGAGTTGTAGTTCCAATAGAATCCCCAATCCGAGTCCTAATCTCAGCAGAAGACGTACTACACTCCTGAGCCATCCCAACACTCGGTATTAAAACTGATGCTGTTCCAGGCCGACTAAACCAAACAACATTCATTACATCTTACCCAGGCTTATTCTATGGCCAGTGTTCAGAAATTTGTGGGTCAAATCATAGCTTCATGCCAATTGTAGTTGAAGCTTCACCACTAAAACACTTCGAAAACTGATCCAATATAATAATTTCTTCATCACTAAGAAGCTACCAACAGCACTAGCCTTTTAAGCTAGAGAGTGGGGACAACTAACACCCCCTTAGTGATATGCCACAACTTAACCCTGCCCCTTGATTCTTTATCTTTATATTTACATGAACACTTTTTATCATCATCATAAACCCAAAAATCACTAATCTAATACCAACACTACAAGCCTCATACCATCACCAAACAACATCTACAACCAACTGAAACTGACCATGGCTATAAATTTATTTGACCAGTTTAGCATTCCATGAACCATAGGAATTCCATTAATTATCCTAGCCATACTATTTCCACCTATTATATACTTTACAACAAACCGCCTATACTCTAATCGACCGTCAGCTTTACAATCCTGATTTACTATAAATATTACAAAACAACTAATACCAACAATCAATGTCCCAGGACACAAGTGAGCAAGCACTTTTACATCGCTCACCATTATTTTAATTCTTATTAATACATTAGGACTTCTACCCTATACATTTACCCCAACCACACAACTATCAATAAACATAGCCCTAGCTGTCCCAATATGAATAACAACAGTATTAATTGGACTTCGAAACCAACCAACCGCCTCTTTAGGCCACCTTTTACCTGAAGGCACCCCAACCCCACTAATTCCAATACTTATTATGATCGAAACCATCAGCCTAATTATTCGCCCAATTGCACTAGGAGTACGACTAACAGCCAACCTAACAGCCGGTCACCTTTTAATACAACTAACCTCCACAGCAGTATTAGCCCTAATAACTATAACAGTTGTAACCGCAATAACAACACTACTTGCACTAATTCTTCTATCATGTCTAGAACTAGCTGTAGCCTTAATTCAGGCGTATGTTTTTATTTTATTATTAACCCTATACCTACAAGAAAACACCTAATGACCCACCAAGCACACCCATTCCACATAGTTGATCCTAGCCCATGACCGCTTACAGGGGCCATTGCAGCCCTACTTATAACCTCTGGCTTAGCTGCGTGATTCCACTTTAATAATACCACCCTAATAACACTAGGAATAATTATTCTTCTACTAACAATACAACAATGATGACGAGATATTATCCGAGAGGGTACTTATCAAGGACACCACACACCACCAGTACAAAAAGGCCTACGCTACGGAATAATCTTATTTATTACATCAGAAGTGTTCTTTTTTCTAGGATTTTTCTGAGCATTCTACCACTCCAGCCTTGCTCCAACACCAGAACTAGGGGGCTTATGACCACCAACAGGAATTAAACCACTAAACGCTTTTGAAGTGCCACTTCTTAACACCGCAGTACTTCTGGCTTCAGGAGTAACAGTCACTTGAGCACACCATGCAATAATAAACGGAAAACGAAAAGACACAATCCAAGCCTTAACACTAACAATTTTACTAGGCCTGTACTTCACTGCCCTACAGGGCCTAGAATATTACGAAACATCGTTCACAATCTCAGACAGTGTCTACGGAACTACATTTTTTGTTGCTACAGGATTTCACGGACTTCACGTCATTATTGGATCCACCTTCCTACTAGTCTGCTTACTACGACAAACACTCCACCACTTCACAACAAGCCACCACTTTGGATTTGAAGCAGCCGCCTGATACTGACATTTCGTTGACGTAGTATGACTATTCTTATACGTATCAATCTATTGATGAGGATCATACTTTTCTAGTATAACTAGTACAAATGATTTCCACTCATACAGTCTTAAATTAACCTAAGGAAAAGTAATGAATCTTATAATAATAATACTAACAGCCATCCTAGTATCAACCCTACTAATGCTTATCAGCTTCTGACTACCACAAATACTCCCTGACTTAGAAAAACTATCACCATACGAATGCGGATTCGACCCATTAGGGTCCGCACGACTGCCCTTCTCACTTCGATTCTTCCTAGTAGCTATTCTATTCCTGTTATTTGACCTAGAAATTGCCCTACTTTTACCAACCCCATGAGCCATATCTTTACCAGATCCAACCACAACCTCTATATGAACATCAATCATTGTTATTCTGCTAACAATTGGCCTAGTATATGAATGATTACAAGGGGGCCTAGACTGAGCAGAATAAGGAGTTAGTCTAACATAAGACCACTAATTTCGACTTAGTAAATTCTGACTTCAGAACTCCTGATATGTCAACAATTCTATTCTTCTTAAATATATCTTTTTTACTAAGCCTGCTTGGCCTAACCTTCCATCGAACACATCTAATATCTATTCTTGTATGCATTGAAGGCATAATACTAATCTTATTCGTTATACTAGCCTCATTCTCCTCATCAACAAACACCTCAACCACTGCTATTATTCCAATTCTACTGCTAGCCATATCAGCTTGCGAAGCAAGCACAGGCCTAGCCCTTCTAGTCGCCACCTCACGAACACACAGCTCTGATCATATAAAAAATCTAAACCTACTAAAATGCTAAAAATTATTATCCCTACCGCCATATTAGTTCCAACAGCATTGCTATTAAACAAAGCCCTTTTATTTCAAACTATGACTGCATACTCAATATTACTAGCCCTAACAAGCCTAACACTACTAAATCACCCATTAAACCTAAAAATATACAAACTATCACCCTATTTATCCACTGACACAACCTCATCACCACTAATTATTCTCTCATGCTGATTACTGCCGTTAATAATACTAGCCAGCCAAAATCACCTTACACATGAACCACTAAGCCGAAAGCGCACATTCTTAATAACTGTCTCAACACTACAAACAACATTAATCATAGCCTTTGCCACCCCAGAACTAGTAATATTTTATATTATATTTGAAACAACATTAATCCCAACCCTGATTATAATTACACGTTGAGGAAATCAAACAGAACGCCTTAACGCTGGCCTCTACTTCTTATTTTATACACTTGCCAGCTCCCTCCCCCTACTAGTCACACTACTTTACATAAACAATAAGTATCTTAATATATCCATAGAAATTATACTACTAAACCAAACAGAACTTACAATAAAAACAACACCTCTACTATGGTCTGCTTGCTTACTAGCCTTTATAGTTAAATTACCCCTCTACGGTCTCCACCTGTGACTCCCAAAAGCCCACGTAGAAGCCCCAATTGCTGGATCCATGGTACTAGCCGCTATTTTACTAAAACTTGGTGGTTACGGCCTAATCCGTGTTTCACCAATAATCGCCCCTAACCCACCAGCCCTTATGCTTCCAATTATTATCCTAGCCCTCTGAGGCATTATCATAACCAGCTCTATTTGCTTACGACAAACAGACCTAAAAGCACTAATTGCTTATTCATCTGTTAGCCACATAGGACTAGTTGCCTCTGCAATTCTTATCCAAACACCATGAAGCTTAACAGGTGCCATAGTTCTAATAATTGCACATGGGCTAACCTCATCCGCCCTATTTACCCTAGCAAACACCAACTATGAACGAATACACACTCGAACTCTACTTCTTATACGAGGACTACAAATTGCCCTCCCCCTAATATCAACCTGATGACTACTTACAAACCTTACTAACATAGCCCTACCCCCAACAATCAACTTGATAGGAGAATTGCTTATTATCTCAGCCCTATTCAATTGATCCACACCCACCATTATTTTAACTGGAACAGGAACCCTTATTACCGCCACATACTCACTATACATATTCTTAATAACTCAACGAGGAACCCTCCCAACACAATTACGACAACTAGCTCCCACACACACCCGAGAACATCTCATTATAACCCTTCACCTTCTACCATTGATTCTTCTTACGCTAAAGCCAAGCCTAATTTCCAGCTCATTCACTTGTGAGTATAGTTTAAAAAAAACACTAGATTGTGACTCTAGAAACAGAAACTTAACCCTCTTACACACCAAGAGATGTATAAACAGTTAAAACTGCTAATTTAAACCGCTAAAGATAGAATCCTTAGGTCTCTTACTTTTAAAGGATATCAGCCATCCATTGGTCTTAGGAACCAAATCACTTGGTGCAAATCCAAGTAAAAGTACATGTATAACCTCCTAATACATTCATCTTTATTAACAGTACTATTCATCCTGATCCACCCAATTCTAACATCCATTAACCCAATCCCTTTAACCATAGGATGGACTCTAATATACGCAAAAACCTCCGTCCAAATGGCATTTAAAATTAGTCTAATTCCACTAGCTATTTTTACAAACTACAACCTGGAAGCCTCCACAACCACCTTCTCATGAACATGTCTTGCCGAAATCAGCATCGATATCAGCCTAATCCTAGACATATACTCCCTCACATTTATTCCAGTTAGCCTATTTGTCACCTGATCCATCCTAGAATTTGCCAACTGATATATATCATCAGACCCGCACATAACACGATTCTTTAAATATCTTTTAGTTTTTTTACTAGCCATACTAATACTAGTAACAGCCAACAATATATTCCAACTATTTATAGGGTGAGAAGGAGTAGGCATCCTATCATTTATATTAATTGGCTGATGATTTGCCCGACCAGACGCCAACACAGCAGCCCTACAAGCCATCATCTTCAACCGCGTAGGTGACATTGGTATAATACTCGCAATAGCCTGAATTGCCATACACCTAGCAACTTGAAACATTCAAGAAATAATTGCACAAATAAAAAACCCCCCTCTACTACCACTTTTAGGTCTAATCCTAGCCTCAGCAGGAAAATCAGCACAATTTGGACTACACCCCTGACTACCAGCAGCAATAGAAGGACCAACCCCTGTCTCAGCCCTACTTCACTCCAGCACAATAGTAGTTGCAGGAATTTTTCTGCTAGTCCGGCTACACCCAATTATCGAAAATAGCCCAACCGCCCTAACCGCTTGCCTGTGCATTGGCGCCGTAACTACTATATTCACTGCCATCTGCGCTCTAACACAAAATGATATCAAAAAAATTATTGCATTTTCCACATCCAGCCAACTTGGCCTAATAATAGTAACAATCGGATTAAATCAACCTCAACTAACATTCTTTCACATCTCAACACATGCTTTCTTTAAAGCTATACTTTTTCTTTGCTCTGGATCTATTATTCATAACCTAGACAATGAACAAGATATCCGCAAAATAGGCGGCATTCAAAAAATACTACCAACTACTTCCACCTGTATAACCATTGGAAACCTTGCCCTAACAGGAACTCCATTCCTATCGGGATTTTACTCTAAAGACATAATTATTGAAACAATAAACAACTCCCACCTAAACGCCTGAGCCCTAACAACTACCATATTTGCAACAGCACTAACCGCCGCCTACTCAATACGAATAACCTTTTACGTACAACTTCACACCCCACGTATAACATCAACAACTATAAACGAAACTTCTCCTACCATAATCAACCCAATTATTCGCTTAGCAATCGGAAGCCTATTAACAGGATTAATCATTATAGCCACAATCCTACCAACTAAACCATCTCCAACAACAATACCCCTACCTATAAAAATATCCGCAACCATTGCAACCATCACAGGAGCACTATTTGCCCTACAAATTGTAAAAAAGACCGCCTCACTTTCCAAAACAAAACGAGCAAAACACCATGAATTCTCAAATCACCTAGGATTCTTCAACCAAACACTTCACCGATCAATACCAATGGCCTCCTTATTAATAGGACAAAAAACAGCCATACACATTAACGATCTACTCTGATTAGAAAAATCGGGGCCTAAAGGCCTAACCTCTTTAAACCTTAATTGTGCTAAAACAACAGCCTTAGTACAAAAAGGCCTAATAAAACTTTACCTATCTATTTTTATCATCACATCAGCCTGCTTTATAACCATCATATTAACCTAACAATACGAATACCACCACGTACCAACCCACGAGTCAACTCTAACACAACAAAAAGCGTTAGCAACAACGCCCAACCACTAATCAAAAGAATCTCTCCACCAAAATGATACAATAATGACACACCACTTAAATCCACACGAACAACGGATAAACCTCACGAATCTGCCCCACTAACTCCAAACCCAACTCCCTGAAACCCACCAAACACTAAACCTAATAACACAATTAACAAAACATAAACACCAAAACAAACCCCAACAAACCAATCCCCCCACGACTCAGGAAATGGATCAGAAGCCAAAGCTACAGAATAAGCAAAAACCACCAACATACCCCCCAAATAAATTAACAATAAAATTAAAGATACAAAAGAACTACCAAACAAAATCAAAATTCCACAACCTATACCAGCACAAACAACAAGCCCACTAGCCCCATAATAAGGAGAGGGATTAGAAGCGACACCGGCCAAAGCAACAACCAAACAAAATACAAAAAATTCTATTAAATACATCATAGTTTTTATCTGGAATATATTCTTAACCAGAACTTGTGATTCGAAAAACCACCGTTGTTATTCAACTATAAAAACAACCAATGACAACAAACCTACGAAAAAACCACCCAATCATTAAAATCATTAACAACTCATTCATTGACCTCCCAACCCCCCCAAACATCTCTGCTTGATGAAATTTTGGATCGCTTCTAGGATTATGCCTAATTACTCAAATTGTTACAGGACTATTTTTAGCAATACACTACAATGCAGATATTAACTCCGCATTCTCATCAGTAGCACACATTCACCGTGATGTCCAACATGGCTGACTTATCCGAAATATTCATGCTAACGGCGCATCACTATTCTTTATTTGCATTTATATGCACATCGGACGGGGCCTATACTATGGATCCTACTTATTTACTGAAACATGAAACATTGGAGTACTACTTCTCCTCTTAGTAATAGCCACAGCCTTCATAGGTTATGTCCTCCCATGAGGACAAATATCGTTTTGAGGGGCCACCGTCATTACTAACCTTTTATCTGCCATCCCATACATTGGAAACACCCTAGTTGAGTGAGTTTGAGGTGGATTCGCAATTGATAACGCAACACTAACTCGATTCTTCACACTACATTTCCTCCTACCCTTTCTGATCTTAGGAACATCACTAATTCACCTAATATTTTTACACGAAACAGGATCAAACAACCCAACAGGACTAAACTCAAACTCAGATAAAATCCCATTCCACCCATACTACTCATATAAAGACGCCCTTGGGGCCCTATTATTCATAACCCTACTCTTGTACCTATCACTATTCTCTCCATTACTCCTAGGAGACCCAGAAAACTTTACACCAGCAAACCCATTAGTTACCCCACCACACATCAAACCCGAATGATACTTTCTATTTGCCTACGCCATTCTCCGCTCCATCCCCAACAAACTAGGAGGTGTACTAGCCCTTCTCTTCTCTATCTTAATCCTCCTAACAACCCCATTAATACACCTGTCAAAACAACGATCAAACACATACCGACCCCTATCACAAGCACTCTTCTGACTATTAATCTCAGACATCTGCATTCTAACTTGAATCGGAGGACAACCCGTTGAACACCCATTTATCATTATTGGTCAACTAGCATCTTTACTCTACTTCCTCATCTTCCTCTTACTTATGCCTCTAATTGCCGTACTAGAAAATAAACTCCTCAAATGATAACTTAGCCCTAGTAGCTTAACATAATAGCGCTGGTCTTGTAAACCAGAGATGAGAGACACCCTCCAAGGACATCAAAAGAGAGAACTAACTTCCCATCGCCAGTCCCCAAAACCAGCATTTTCAATAAACTACCTTTTGCCCACTTCATCAGGCCACTCCGTGGCCTTTTTTGCCCACTTCATCAGGCCACTCCGCGGCCTGATTCCCCATCTCTTACCAGGCCACWCYGTGGCCTTTTTTGCCCACTTCAYCAGGCCACTCCGYGGCCTGATTCCCCATCTCTTACCAGGCCACACTRTGGCCTTTTTTGCCCACTTCATCAGGCCACTCCGTGGCCTTTTTTGCCCACTTCACCAGGCCACTCCGCGGCCTGATTMCCCATCTCTTACCAGGCCACACTRTGGCCTTTTTTGCCCACTTCAYCAGGCCACTCCGYGGCTAATGTCATTTATCCACCGATGCATTAAATACATTTATGTATATAGTGCATTGACTTATTTTCCCCATGAAAAATAATTAGTACATTATCCTAATTATAAGACATAATACGTATATGTATAATATTGCATTACTGTATAACCACATGGATATCCTTAAAATACTATAAACTGTTAATTATACATAATACATATATGTATATCGTGCATACATTCATTTTCCATACGACTATTAATTAGGTATATAAATCTATTAATCATAATTAAGAACGATATAGCTTAATTGTGCATCTTATTTAATTCCTCATGGATATCCATTATATACTACCTTGCTTAATCTTACATTCAGACATAACTTGAGATATTTCCAGTCAATACGGCAGTGTATTTTATACCCGGTTATCTATTAGTCTGACTTCTCACGTGAGAATCATCAACCCCTGCGCGTAATGCCCCCCTCCCTAGTATCACGTCCATAACTTGAGGTTGCACCACTTTCTCACTTTTTCCAAGGCCTCTGGTTGTTAGGTCAGGACCATTCTACTCTCCATCACCACTTTCTCACCTTTTCCAAGGCCTCTGGTTAATGGGTTAGTTACCCTCTTACCCTTGCTCATAGCATAACTGGTTTTCCTGGCAGCTGGTATTTTTTATTTCTCTTTCCCTTCAGATCGCATTTCCAGTGCATACACCAATCCGATTTCTAGCCTGGAGTCACAGTGCAATGGACTTCGCGCAAGTTCTCTATATGGTATTATTGTCTTAATGCTTGGTAGACATATTTTTTAGCGACAAAACGCAATCCCAAAATTTACCATAAAATTTTTGTTATTTTTTAACTAATAATAACAAAAATTATCAAAAAATACCCTACATAAATTCTTTCATTATATTTACCCGCGAACCTTGGTCATACGACAAATTTAATTAATTTTAACAACAAAATATCTACATATAACTAAACAAAACAAACCACTAAATTTAACCATACAAAATAAAAAACAACAAATAAAAAACAACATTTTTTTTAAGGCAAACCCCCCTACCCCCCTACCAATAATTTTCTTGTTTAATCAAATTTTTATTCTCGCCAAACCCCTAAAACGAGATTCAACTAAACCATTAAACTATCGGCAAATTGTAGCCATCAACACGTTCTACAGAAAGTAAACGCAGCTACAACAAACTTTATTCTTAACCAAAACCAGCACCCCAACTATTAATCAACAAAAATTTTATTACTTTTGTTAGGATCAAAAAATATATTATTTTTTAATAACCTGTCACTAATGTCAGGGTTAACTCTATTTTTAACAAGAAAAATTTTTCGTTCATTATATACACAAAAAAATTTTTTTAGTGCACTTGAAAACACTTATCACTTTTATCAGGACAAAAT